TTGATTAAATCAAAATTGTGGAAAAATGAATAAACAGACCCATATAAAATATATGCTATAAATAATCCAAAAACGCCTATACTTACTGATAAAATTGCATTTGTGAAAAATTCATACCAATCCCCCGAAGAATTAGAATTTGGGTACAAAAGGTTTGTCGATGGAGTTAACCATTTCGATAATAAATCAAAATCTATTACTCCTTCATCAAAACGAATTCCTATTAAACCAATGAACAAAGTAAATAGTACCAATACAAGCAGAGGAAATAGCATAGTATTGTCTGATTCGTGAGGATACATCGAAGTATATTTATTTCCAAGGTAAGTGCTAAAGTTTCGTACGCTTTTTCTTAGATTATTATCTATTTTATATGCATCCTTTGAAAAAAAGATGACTTTATTACTCATTGTTGATAAAAGTAAATCTTTTTTTATTTCTTTTGGTAGTTCTTTTCCCCATAAAGATATTGAATAGGATGAGCTATTTTTAGTGCTACTATAATTTTGAAAATGAACGCGCAAATATCCATCAAAAGTAAGTAAATATAGACGAAACATATAAAATGCGGTTAATCCTGCTGTGAAGCAAGCTATTATTGCAAAAATAGTTGGTGAATACAACCAACTATCATTAAGAATTTCATCTTTGGACCAAAAACAAGCAAGGGGCGGAATACCACAAATAGAAAGTGTACCTAATAAAAAAGTAATTCTTGTAATTGGAACATATTTTGTTAAGCCGCCCATAAGAACCATATTCTGACTCTTATCGGGTGAATATCCAACAATGGATTCCATTGAATGAATAATAGATCCAGACCCCAAAAACAATAAGGCTTTAGAATAGGCATGAGTAATCAAATGGAATAAAGCAGCTCTATAAGAACCTATGCCTAGAGCTAACATAATATAACCCAATTGAGACATTGTGGAATAGGCTAAACTTCTTTTTATATCTCTTTGAGCAAGAGCTAAAGTAGCCCCTAATAGGACTGTTATTACACCTATTAAAGAAATGAAATTCATTATGTAAGGTATACCTATGAAAAGAGGAAGAAGTCGAGCTACAAGAAAAATTCCCGCGGCTACCATAGTAGCTGCGTGTATAAGAGCCGAGATAGGAGTGGGTCCTTCCATCGCATCAGGTAACCATACGTGAAGGGGAAATTGTGCAGATTTAGCGACTGCACCGAGAAATAATAAAGAGGCACACAACGTAGCAAATAAGGGGTTGACTCCATTATTATGGATCAAGTTATTAGTTATTTTGAACAAATCTCGAAATTCGAAACTACCTGTTATCCAATAAAAACCTAAAATTCCTAATAATAAACCAAAATCCCCTACACGATTTGTTACAAAAGCTTTTTGACAAGCACTTGCAGCAATCGGTCGTGTAAACCAAAACCCTATTAATAAATATGAACAAACTCCCACCAGTTCCCAAAAAATATAAATTTGTATCAAATTGGAACTGGTAACTAATCCCAACATGGAAGCACTAAAAAAACTCATATAAGCAAAAAATCGCAAATATCCTTGATCATAAAACATATAATTGTCACTATAAATAAGAACCATGATTCCAACAGTAGTAATTAGTATCGACATAATAGAAGTAAGTGGATCGATCAAGTATCCAAACTCTAAGGAAAAATCATTATTTATGGTCCAAGACCATAAATATTGATAGATAAAACTTCCATTTATTTGTTGAATAGACAGATTGGCCGAAAACCCCATAGCTATACTTAACAGTAAAATACTAGGAAAAGCCCATATACGGTGAATGCTTTTTGTTGCTGTCGGAAAAAGTAAAAGTCCAAATCCTATTAAAATTGGAACAGGAAGTGGAAGAAAAGGGATTATCCATGCATATTGATATGTATATTCCATAATAAAACAGTTTGAATTTTTTTTCTTAATAATTGATAATTGTTTCCGATTCGCCAATTCTTACCTCTTTTTATTTGAATGAAAGGAAGAATAAAAAAAAGAAATTAACAAAAAAGACATGAGGAGACTCCATTTTTCATTATTTTGATTCTTCTCAAGTATTTGGTTGGAATATTAAAAAATTGACAATTTCTTAGTAAAATGATATGACCAAATAATTACACAAAGGGTATTTTTTAATTATTAACTAATATAATAAACAAAATTATTAATATATTAAGATTAATATATTAATATAGAGAATATGATAGAGAATATGAGATTTTTTACTATATTTAATTTAATCATTCTACTACCTATTCGTATTCACTTGGTATAATATTCTTATTAGAATATTTCGGTTATTAGAATATTTTGATTCTAGTAATTTAGAATCATGTCATATAGTATAGTTAAGAAAAACAAATTAGAATAAAAAGAGTATTTGAATCAAATACAGATTTATAGTATCTATATTTGAATAAAAAAAAGTCATCTTTGCTTTATCAATCAAGTAACGTTAAATTTTGTTTAACAGATTCACAATTCCAATTAGTTCTAATTGGCTTAGAATTTAAATAACAGGCAAAACACTCTGATCTAAACTTAATCAATTAAGTAATAAGAAACAATTCCTTTTCTCAAAAAGAATTCCCTTGTTTTTTTCTTTCTATTTTTTTTATCTTTAGTCTTATACGTAACAGAATATTTATTTCTATTTATATAATATAATATGTTTTAAACTTTGAAAACACTATTTGATTATCCGCAAAGAGAAAGGAAAAGGGAATAAGTATAGATAATAAATAAAATAAATAGATAATAAATAAAACAAACAATCTATTTTGAACAATACATGTCTTTCACATACAACAATATTACTCCTTTTTTTGAATGGCAGTTCCAAAAAAACGTACTTCTCTGTCAAAAAAACGTATTCGTAGAAATATTTGGAAGAAAAAAGGGTATTTAGCTGCAATAAAAGCCCTTTCTTTAGCGAAATCCATCGCCACCGGGCATTCAAAAAGTTTTTTTGTGCGACAAACAAATAATAAAGTTTTGGAATAATCGAAATTGATATAGTCCGAAGAGCGAAATTGTTATTAAATTATCATTAACACATTAACAAATGTATTGAATTTCTCAATATTAGTTGTAAATAACAAACAGGGTACTGTGATATGTAAAATAAAAGTTTTTTTGTTATTTGGTTCTAAAGATTTCTTTTTTTTTTTTCTTTATCTACTTTTCACATATTTTTCTATTGTGAAAAGTATGTGAAAAGTAGAGCACAGTTGGGATAGAAATTACATTTTTTTGGGGAAAAATTCTATTTATAGCGCGCAAAAGTCAAGTTAAAAAAAAAAATTGTAATGATACTAACTAAATTGATTCTTTTATTGATTGAAGATTCAAATATAAACTGAAAAAGTCTTTATTCATCGATTCTAATGCTTTCTAAACTATATAGAATCCTTGAGTCTCGACGATTCAACATGAATTGATTATTATTATTTAAAGTAAGCCGCCATGGTGAAATTGGTAGACACGCTGCTCTTAGGAAGCAGTGCTAGAGCATCTCGGTTCGAATCCGAGTGGCGGCATCTTATACCGTAAATCTTATAAAAGATATACAATGGATTCTATAATGTATTCAATTCCCGATTTAAATTCTGTAATGGGATTCTGTTTTATGATTTTTTCTACTTTAGAACATATATTAACTCATATCTCTTTTTCGGTAATTTCAATTGTGATTACGATTCATGTGATCACTTTATTAATCCAAGAAATTAAAGGATTACACGATTCGTCGGAAAAAGGAATGATAGTTACTTTTTTCACTATAACAGGATTATTAGTTTCTCGTTGGATTTCCTCGGGACATTTTCCGTTAAGCAATTTATACGAGTCATTAATCTTTCTTTCATGTAGTTTCTCTATTATTTATATAATTCCCAAGATGGGGAACTATAAAAATGATTTAAGCACAATAACTGCACCAAGTGCAATTTTGACTCAAGGCTTTGCCACGTCGGGTCTTTTAACCGAAATGCATCAATCTGAAATATTAGTACCGGCTCTCCAATCTCAGTGGTTAATGATGCACGTAAGTATGATGTTATTGAGTTATGCTGCTCTTTTATGTGGATCCTTATTGTCAATCGCTCTTTTAATCATTACATTTCGAAAAAACATTGAAAACTTTTTAAAGAGTAAAAATTTCTTAATTAAATTATCTTTCTTTGGTGAGATTCCATATTTGAACGAAAAAAGAAATCTTTTTAAAAAGACCTTTTTTCTTCCATTTCGAAATTATTATAAACATCAATTGACTCAGCGTTTGGATTATTGGAGTTATCGTGTCATAAGTTTGGGATTTACATTTTTAACCATAGGCATTCTTTGTGGAGCAGTATGGGCTAATGAAGCATGGGGATCTTATTGGAATTGGGACCCTAAAGAAACTTGGGCATTTATTACTTGGACCATATTCGCAATTTATTTACATACTAGAACAAATCCAATTTTTCAAGGTACGAATTCAGCACTTGTAGCTTCTATAGGATTTCTTATAATTTGGATATGTTATTTTGGAATCAATCTATTAGGGATAGGTTTACATAGTTATGGTTCATTCACATCTACTTGAATAAATTTAGATGAAAAATAGATAAGAATATTGTTCCATGTATAACGAAAGGTTTTTGTTTCTTTGTGCGAGTTTTTGAGAACCATTTGAATGAAGAAAAATCATTCAAATGGTTCTCAAAAACTCGAAATACATAACAAACATACATCTGATTACTATATCTAATTAATTTTATTGCCTTTTTGTATTGTACAGTGAACCCAATTTTTTTATTAAATCAATAAATTATAAGACTTTCGGTATCAGTAATGAAAGACTATCTATGAAAATAATTAGATAAAATAGTTTGTGCCCTGTCAACCGATAGCGAAAAAACGAAATCAGGATAAATACCAATTCCTATTATGGGTAGAAGGATACAGATTGAGACGAAAAGTTCTCGTGGCCCAGAATCCGCAAAACTAGAGTTTGGAACATTGAATAACTTGTATCCATAAAACATCTGTCGTAACATAGATAATAAATAAATAGGCGTTAATATCATTCCAATTGCCATTACGAAAGTAATTAAAATTTTCGGCATTAAAAGATATTTTGGACTGGTAATTATTCCAAAAAATACTACTAATTCCGCAACAAAACCACTCATTCCTGGCAATGCCAGAGAAGCCATCGAAAAGCTACTGAACATAGTAAATAATTTTGGCATTGGAATTGATACCCCCCCCATTTCGTCAAGATAAACAAGACGTATTCTATCACAACAGGTCCCTGCCAAGAAAAAAAGTGCAGCACCAATAAATCCATGAGAAAGTATTTGCAAAATGGCACCATTGAGTCCCATGCCTGTTATAGAACCAATTCCTATAATTATAAAACCCATATGAGATACGGAAGAATAAGCTATTCTCTTTTTTAAATTCCGTTGACCGAGAGAAGTTGAAGCTGCATAGATTATTTGCATCGTTCCCACTATTACCAACCAGGGAGAAAATATAGAATGAGCATGGGGTAATAATTCCATATTGATTCGAATGAGTCCATATGCTCCCATTTTTAATAAAATTCCAGCTAGAAGCATACATGTACTGTAATGTGCTTCTCCATGGGTATCTGGTAACCACGTATGTAGGGGTATAATCGGCGATTTGACAGCATAAGCTATAAGGAAGCCAAAATAGAAGAGTATTTCCAATGCCACAGGATATGATTGATTAGCTAATCTTTCAAAATCTAATATGGGTTCGTTGGAGCTATACAAACCCATACCCAGAACTCCTATTAAGAGAAAAATGGAACCCCCCGCAGTGTACAAAATAAACTTTGTAGCCGAGTAGAGGCGCTTCTTTCCTCCCCACATAGATAAAAGTAAGTAAACAGGAATTAATTCCAACTCCCACATGATGAAAAAAAGTAAAAGGTCTCGAGAAGAAAATAATCCTATTTGGCCACTGTACATTGCTAGCATCAGGAAATAAAATAATCGCGAATTTCGAGTAACTGGCCAGGCTGCTAAAGTAGCTAAAGTAGTGATAAATCCTGTCAGTAAAATGGGGCCTATGGAAAGTCCATCAATTCCCAGTCTCCAGTGAAAATCAAAAATATCTATCCATTTAAAATCTTCCTCCAATTGTGTTAGTGGATCGTCCAATTGGAAATGATAACAAAATACGTAAGTGGTTATAAGAAGTTCTAATAAACATATACATATAGTATACCACCTAAACATCTTATTTCCTTTATGAGGAAGAAAGAAAATTAAAGAGCCCCCGAATATCGGCAAAACAACAAGTATTGTTAACCAAGGAAAATAACTCATGATAAAGACAAAATAGATACGTTTTGACCAGAAAAACCCGTGCTCGGAATAATATATCTTATCGAGTACGGGTTTTTGTCGGTAAAGAGGAATCAAATGATTCAAGTGGAGTTTTTTGTAACGTATCAATAAGCTAGACCCATGCTGCGAGTTGTTTCATGCCATAAATAAACACGAACACTTAAAAAGTCTGTTGGGCAAGCGGATTCACATCTCTTACAACCTACGCAATCCTCGGTTCTTGGCGCAGAAGCAATTTGCTTAGCTTTACACCCGTCCCAAGGTATCATTTCCAATACATCTGTGGGGCAAGCTCGTACACATTGAGTACACCCTATACATGTATCATAAATTTTTACTGAATGTGACATTGGATCTATAAATTCCAGATTTTAACATAAAAAATTTTCGATCTGGTAAAAAATTAATATATATATTTTGTAGACACCAGACGAAGCAGTGGTTTATCAAAATTTTAAGAATCAGTATATTTCTAAATCTGTTCATGAGAAGAACCAAGAGACTTTGATTTATGTTTCAACAACCACGATCATATAACCTGTACATGTTAATTTAAATTGGTTAGCAAAACAAATAGATTAATCAATATTCAATAGGAATATTTCAATATAAAATGAAATGAAAATATACTAACAGTTAGTAAAAAATTAGTAAAATATAATAACATACATCTTCAAATTTATAGAACATAATTTTTCTATTTTAGATCTATATTAAAGATGTATAATATTAAAGATGTATATATATAATATTAATACATAAGAAATCTATGTTATACAGAATTCCATATATATATTAAATTTAGATATGGAAATAAAAAAAAAAAAAGAAGTAGAAGTATAAATAGTTAATTAGTAGAATACAAAAAAAAAATATAAATATAAAATAAAGTTTTTTTTATGTTCTTTTTTTATTATTATATCTTGATATCTTGATTTATGTGATAATCATCACTAATTATTCAACAAATTCGATTGATTAATACGAGTTGATTTTCTGTTCCGGTGGATCGACGAAACAATAGCTAGCCCAATAGCTGCTTCAGCAGCTGCAACGGCAATAATAAATATTGAGAAAATGTCTCCTTTTAATTGGCGATTATCAAATATATCAGAAAATGTTACGAGATTAATATTAACTGAATTTAGTATAAGCTCAAGACACATAAGCGCTCTAACCATGTTTCGACTTGTGATCAATCCATAGATACCGATAGAAAATAAATAGACACTTAAAAAAAGTACATGCTCGAACATCATTGACTAACTCCTTATCAATCTCGATTCATTTCAATAACAACAATAATTCAAGTAGTTCGATTGGTTAGACTAGAACAAACAATTACAGAAAATAAAGAAGGTATTGACAATAGATGGATTTAATTAAGACCTTTTAGCCTTTTCATTTTTTATTTATTTTATTTCGAATTTATATTTTATATTTAAAAATGAAAATAATTTATATTTAAAAATGAAAATAATATATATATTAAGTTAAGATTAAGTTAAGATTAAGAAATTTTTTCCTTTAATTCTTTTCTAAATATTTATTATTATTGACGAGCCATAGTAATCGCACCTATCAAGGAAACTAAAAGAACTATAGAAATGAGTTCAAAGGGAAGAAAAAAATCTGTTGATAAATGAATTCCAATTTGTTGAACGTTACTTATTAAGTCCTGTTCCATAATCTGGTTTGATCTTGTAGTCCAAATAATTCCGTACCACGATGTATCTGATATAGTAGTAATTAGTGAAAAAACAATACTTATACAAACCAGTGAAGTAACTCTATCCCCAATGGTCAAAAAATACGAATTAGTAGAATATTCTGAACCATTCATGAACATTACCGCAAATAGAATTAGGACATTTACGGCTCCCACATAAATAAGGAGCTGCGCAGCAGCTACAAAAAAGGAATTCGATGGAATATAGAATAAGGATATGCAAACAAGAACCAATCCCAAGGAAAAGGCGGAATAAATTGGATTGGTAAACAATACTACCCCTAGACCTCCTAATACAAGAACTAATCCCAAAAATACTACAAGAATATCATGCATTGGTCCAGGTAAATCCATTATATATAAAATATAATATAAAAAAGTCAAATCATAACCTTACTGAAGGGTCCAGGAAAGGAAAAGGAATTCCTCTTTTTTTCTTGTATATGATACATTCCTAATTGAATGGAATCGTAATATGAATATGGATTAATGTAGATATAATATAGATAAACTTATTGGGCTAATCCTATTTTTTTATCCGAAAGAAAAAAAGAGTACTTGGAATTCTGTATTTCCAAATTTTTGTGGGAAAAAAAATATATTCTCAGTTTAAGTCAAACAAAGAGTAATTCTTAACAATTATATAGACAATTATATAATTATTATTGATAATAACTGACTAACCAAAGCAAAATTAAAAAGCTTTAATCGTTTATGTTAAAAAAATCTTACCTTAGTAGTTGGTAATTGTTCTTAACTCAAAGGGGGTATTTTTGTTTTTATTTGTCTATTTTGATTTGAGTCGAATTTATAACTGTTTGAATTGTGTAATCTCCAATTACTGACACTGGTAACCGACCCAAAGCAATTTGATTATAATTTAATTCGTGACGATCATAAGTAGAAAGTTCATATTCTTCAGTCATTGATAAACAATTTGTTGGACAATACTCGACACAGTTACCACAAAATATACAGACTCCAAAATCTATACTATAATTAAGCAATTGTTTCTTTTTCATATCTCTTTCAAATCTCCAATCTACAACAGGTAGATCTATAGGACATACACGAACACATACTTCACAAGCAATACATTTATCAAATTCAAAGTGAATTCGACCACGGAAACGCTCTGATGTAATTGATTTTTCATAAGGATATTGGATAGTTACAGGTAAACGATTTGTGTGGGATAAGGTAATTATAAAACTTTGACCAATGTACCTTGCAGCTCGTATTGTTTGTTGACCATAATTCATGAATCCAGTCACCATAGGGAACATATTGTAGATATCCATGAAAAATTTGAAGTTTCTTTCTCTTGTTTGAAAGAGGTTCTGAATAAAAAATATTATTCGTATTCTGTTATTTATAGTGAAACTAGTTGGGAAGAAGTTGTTAATAATAGATTACCCAAAGAAATAGGTAAAAGAAATTTCCATCCAAGATTTAATAACTGATCCATTCTCAGCCTGGGTAAAGTCCATCTTGTTGCGATACAAATGAACAGAAACAAATAAGCTTTAGCTAATGTAATAAAGATACCAATTGTCATTCCAAAGACTACATTTATTCCGAAAAGTTCGGGAATATATATGTATGGAAGAGAGAAATTCCACCCACCTAAGTAAAGAACCGTTACAAATAATGAAGAAACTAATAGATTTAAGTAAGAAGCAAGATAAAATAAACCAAACTTGATACCTGAATATTCGGTTTGATAACCTGCTACTAATTCTTCTTCCGCTTCTGGTAAATCAAAGGGCAATCTCTCACATTCAGCTAGAGAAGAAATCAGGAAAACTATAAACCCTATGGGCTGCCGCCACAGATTCCACCCACCCAAACCATATTTGGCCTGTGCTTCAACTATATCAATTGTACTTGAACTGTTAGATAATTATAGTCGAAAAAAACATCACTGTTCTTATCGCTATTCCAAAACCGTACATGAAACCTTAGCTTCATACGGCTCCTCTACGGTCACAAATAAATGTAAGGACAGACTGGATTTCGGTATTATCGCTCCCTTTGTTGGAAGATAGAATAAAGATCCCTCATAAAATAAAGTCCTAAATTAGACCAATGGAATTCTGTCTGCTAGAATAGAAAAAGGTGCTTCAGAATTGATCTCATCCCTTATAATAAAATTATTAAAATTTCTCTTTGTTCTATAATAACTTACATCTTTCAGTAAAATACTTTTTATATCTTGTTATATCAATAATATATAATAAAAATTAGGAATTTTAGAAAATCAGAGTTCCACCCATATATTCAGAGTTCCACCCATATATTATATATGTATAGAATTAAATTATGGATACTGGTCGGGTGGGAAAAAAGAATAGATAATAAATAAAATAAAGATCTTTTCTTTTTATTCGTCATTCGATTATTGTATTCCATTTCTTTTGATCCTGTTCTTCGATCTCAGAAGAGAAGAATATAAAATAAAGGATTAATTCGTTCTTGATAGTTATTTTTTTAATCAGTGAATAGGAGTATACTCTAGATCGGAATCATAGGGAAGTACTGCTTGATCATTTCTACTAACTTAAAGCTCCTATGTTGATTCCTTTTATGCAGAAATATCTTTTTTTGATATTTTACATTATCTTCATTACAAATCCTTTGTGTACTTTTGTGTTCCTAACCGTTCGCTGACTTTTTTGATTGACCTACGGTATGGTAATACCTACAAAACAGTAATGGAAACTCCATGCAGTTAATCTTTTGCACCCGCTTCAAAATATGATGACTGACTCAATCTTGGGGTAAACAGTTTACACTGTTTATATTTACTTTAATTTTTTTCTTGTACATATGAAATGAGATTTTATTTTATTACTGCAAATTTATAAGTTGTTTTGTTTCACTCATATAACTATCTGGTTTAACTGACCAACCCGAATGATGAATAAAAAGACAAATTTATTCAATACATTCAACCTCTTCCTCTATTTCTAGGAAGAAAGGTCATGTTTCAACGAATCACACGTAGAGATATTGATAACACACAAAGAGTTAATGGTATTTCATAACTAATAGATTGAGCAGCAGCTCGTAGACCACCCAAAAAAGAATATTTATTATTCGATCCATATCCTGACATAAGAAGACCAATAGGAGCAATACTTGAAATGGCGATCCATAAAAAAACACCTATACTAAGATCGGCCAAAACGAGGCGATACCCAAAAGGAATTACTAAAAAACTTAGTAGAATTGATATAACCGCAATAGACGGTCCAATACTAAACAAACGAATATCTCCTCTCGAGGGTAAGAGATCCTCTTTAAAAAGTAGTTTTGTCCCATCTGCTATAGCTTGAAGAATTCCCAAAGGACCCGCAAACTCAGGTCCAATACGCTGTTGTATCGCTGCAGATATTTCTCTTTCTAACCACACAATTACCAATACCCCTATTGTAATTCCCAATATAAGAGTCAAAATGGGTACAAAAATCCAAATGAGTCCATAGACTTCTTTTAAGGATTCCGATGTAGAAAAAGAATTGAGAGTTTGTACTTCTGTCGTATCAATTATCATTTTAACGGTCAACTTCCCCCATAATAATATCTATACTACCTAGTATCGTCATGATATCAGCCAATTTCATTCTTTTAACTAACTGAGGGAGAATTTGCAAATTGATAAAACCTGGTGGGCGAATTTTCCATCTCCAAGGGAAGACACTATTATCACCTATCAAATAAATTCCTAATTCTCCCTTTGGGGCTTCTACTCTCACATAAAGTTCTTGTTTTGACAATTCAAAATTAGGGGAAGGTTTTTTACTAATAAATCTATATTCAAAATCATTCCATTCGGAGTTTTTTTCTCTATCAAAGCGTCGAACTTCCAAATTTTCATAGGGTCCTCCGGGAATTCCTTCTAGAGCCTGTTGAATAATTTTTATGGATTCTCTCATTTCACCGATTCGTACTAAATAACGAGCTAATGAATCTCCTTCTTTTTGCCATTGAACTTCCCAATCGAATTCATTGTAACACTCATAATCATCAATTTTACGAAGATCCCATTCAATTCCGGAACCTCGTAACATTGGTCCTGATAAACCCCAATTTATTGCTTCTTCCCCACCAATAATGCCCACTCCCTCAACTCGTTCCAAAAAAATGGGATTTCGCGTAATAAGTTTTTGATATTCAACAATTCCTGTTAGAAAATAATCGCAAAAATCCAAACATTTATCTATCCAGCCATAAGGTAGATCAGCAGCTACTCCTCCAATGCGGAAATAATTATGCATCATTCGCATACCAGTGGCGGCTTCGAATAGATCATATATCAATTCCCTCTCTCTGAAAATATAGAAAAAGGGAGTTTGCGAACCGATATCCGCCATAAAGGGTCCAAGCCATAATAAATGAGAGGCTATACGGCTTAGCTCAAGCATAATTACTCTGATATAGCTGGCTCTTTTAGGTACTTGAACATTTTCTAGTTGCTCTGGTGCATTTACCGTTATTGCTTCCGTGAACATAGTAGCTAAATAATCCCAACGTGTTACATAAGGTAGATATTGTATAATTGTTCGGTTTTCTGCTATTTTTTCCATCCCTCTGTGTAAATAGCCCAATATGGGTTCACAGTCAATAACATCTTCACCGTCGAGAGTAACGATCAATCGAAGAACACCATGCATTGATGGGTGTTGAGGACCCATATTAACTATCATGAGATCTTTTCTCGTAGCTGGTACAGTCATATCTTTTCTTCCTTAATTCATTATTCTATGAATTCTTCAAAAAAAAGAAGTTCATCAAAATGAAAAATTTAATAACTATTAAATAAAAAAATTCAAACGAAAAAATTAAAATTTTTTAGACTCCCGAATATCCAACTGATCAATTAATTTCTTATAACGTACTCTATTTTTCTTTGACAAATAAGCCAGCAGACGTTGGCGTTTTCCAAGAATTCTTCGTAAACCTCTTTGTGATAAAAAATCTTTTTTGTGCAATTCCAAATGTGAAGTAAGTCTCCGTATCTTATTGGTAAAACTTACTACTTGAAATTCAACAGAACCTCTGTTTTCTTCTTTTTCTTCTTGTGGAATAAGTGAAATAAATGAATTTTTGACCATAAAAAATTTGTCTATCTTTTTCTTTCTTTTCCATAGATTTTACCAATCAGGTTTACCAATTAGGAAAAATCAAAATAAGAATAATTATATAATAATTATATTATGGCCGCTTTTTTAATCTAGTACACAAAATAATTTGGATTTTTCATATAATAGACTTTTTTTTTTATTTTTTCTATCCAAATCAAAATTGCAATTTTGATTTGGATAGAAAAAATAATGAATTTATGTAGTCACGAAAGAGAACAATTTCTTTGCTGAATTGGTTCTAGGAAGAGACAATCATTTTAATTTTAGATGCAAAGAAAAGAAAAAAATGAAATATTATATATTATGTACCAAGATTTAATATAGCTTAGGCATAAGCTTTTAGCTTTTTTTGTCTATCCAAAATGTAACACGATAAATCTGAAATAGAATATTAACTAATTCTAAATCGGGGATACATATGTATCCTTAACATACTGAAACGACTACCATTATTGGTATTAAACCAATAACGATTCATACAAGCTAAATCTTCTAGTCGGTAATTGGGCCAAAGAAACAATTTGCATTTAATGAATTCTTTTGAATCTGTATTCTGATTAAAGCCTTTCTTTTCATTTAAAAATGGCCTAGAGTTTCTTATGTTATTTTCATTGCAAAATAATGGATTTCTATTCCAATTAGGGGAATTAAAACAAATTAGAGTTCTCAATTCTCTACGGCGTCTTGGAGATAGAATATTTTCGGGAACAAGGAAATTGTAATGATTTTGATCGCCATTAAAAAGTATGTTGTTATTTTGTCCAAGTGATATATTAAAATTTTTCTTATCAACATATCTTTTTTTTATGCATTTTCCATTAAGTGTTTGGGGGTTTTTCTTATCGACTAATGAAATACCTATGTTTATAGTTTGATACATAATGAATTTTCCATCTCTTCTTATAGATAGACGAAGGGGTTCGATAATCAATATTCCCTTTTTTATCAATTCTGAAAGAGCCGAATCCTTTCGAATCAGTATTATATCTAGACGCATTTCTCCCCTTTGAATCGAGGATATAGTAATTTCTTTTGGATCTTTCAGTCTCAGTAGGAGACAAAATACCTTGATATTATTAAATATTCTTTGATTCAAGGGGTCATCCCATCTTAATTGAAAAAGGAAAAATTTTTTCAGGAAGAAATATAGTTCCCCTTTCTTGTTGTTCTTGGATTGTTTTTTCTTTTTACCTTTTTTATTAACGTCCGATTTTGTGTAATTTTGTTCAATATCTTTCTGTTGATTTTGTTTTCGTATATCTGAGCCAAGGTTTCCTTGGCCTTCTTGTTCATTTTTTTCTTGGGTGAAATTTTTTAATTCTAATTTGATAGAATCCTTTTGACTAGATAATATCTGGTTATTTTTTTTTTTTTTTACGTTGATATTTGGATTTTTACTAATATCTATTTCTATGAAATAAATATTCAAAAGAAGTAATTTGATTGGCATAATCCACGGTTTCAGTTGATATGCATTAAAAGGTAGCACAAGTTCTGGGAAGAACCAAGGTTCTAAATTTGATATGGTATGAGAAATCCTTTTTTGATTCATCCCCATCCAATCAAAAAAGTTTTTTTCTTGATTAGGTGTGTTGATTTCTTGATGAATTGTAAGAAAAGAAAGATTTTCTTTTTTCAATTTTTGAATTTGTGTTTTTTCAGTCTTAGTTTTTTTATCAATTTTGGTATCAATATGCGTATTGGTCCCGGCTTTACCATCTATATTCTTTCTAACACAAAAATGGAGAATTCTACAATCAAAATATTTTCTATCCAGATTTTTATGTGTATCAAGAATATATCCTCTTTCTAGATAATTTTTAATAGTACTTATCAATACATAAAACGATTCGGGGTTCAATGTATTTAAATTATATGGAATTTCTTGGTCTTTGTTTGCTTGTAATTGTTGTCTATAAATATATGAGTCTTTGCTATCTACATAATTTATATATTTTTTTGCTAAAAGATCATATTCATAGTTTTTTTTTAATTTGTGTTTTTGACTTGTCATTAAATCTAGTGCATAGGAATTTTCTTTTAGGGAATCAATTAATTGGTATTTTTTTTTTTTATATAAATATAATTTCATTGAATTGTTCTTTTCAATGCTACAATGTTGATTGATTCTATTTCGCCATTTTTTCGGTACTAATTGAGACCATTTGTTACGAGATAAATTGTATTGATAATGACCCTTTAGCCAATTTTTCCATTCATTCATTCCGGACTTATGAATTTTCTTATGTCTTGATTGGGAGTCAAATATTCCACGTTTAATACAATAAAATTTTAGTTTATCCTTAAGAAAAGGATAGGTACTGCGACATTGAAGAACAGATTTCAAGTGATACCTATTAAGTAATTGGCTTTGTGATAATTTGTAAAATACATATGCTTGGGACACAAAGGATAAGTCATAAAAAATATTTGAATTATCACTCATATTAGGATTAGAAATAGAATTTTTTATATTGGAAACGAAGTTCATTGTATTTTGATCTCTTTCATCAATTCTTTCTTGATTTCTTTCATCCTTGTAAATCGATTTATTGACAATTTTTTTTGTTGAAGGTTGCAGATTGATCCTAGAAATACTAATTATAGATAGTAAGGTATCCATATATAGTTTTTCAATAAAATATTTTAGAAAATAAAATGATTTGCGCATTAATCGGGTATTTTTTCTTTTAAATATCTGCAAAATTGTTTTTTGCGTTTCCGACCTTTTATCACCACAGGTTAGAATTGCTTTCTTCTTGTCTTTAGTGATTTTTTTAATTTGATTTCTGATTGTGATTGTCTTATCAGAAAGATCTTTTATTTTTTTTTCTATAAGCGAGTATTTTGTCCAATTCATGGATCCAATTAGAACAGCAGACTCGTTAATAATTTTATTATTGGAATCTTCTACATTTTCATTGGGTTCAGATACTTTCACCTTTTTCAATTCAAATAACAAAATTGGCTTCACTTTTTCAAGTTTCTTCATTATTAGTTTTATAACTAGAAGTGTTTTGATGACCCATTTTGTTTTTTCTTTTGAAACTTTTAGAATTAGAAAAGATTTTTTTTTTATTTTTCTTATTTTTTTTTTTAGTTCCTTATATATGGGTTCAAAAAAAGAAGGTTGTTTTCGGGGAGAACCAAAAGGGAATTCCGTTTCCATTCCCCAAACGGTTAAATAACAAAAATTTCCCCTTTTTCTTTTTTTTTTCATTGGATCTCTATGATGAGATCTTATTTTAGATCTTCTCCAAGGTTTTAAACAGAAAGGAAATAAAATCTTTATCTGAACACCATCTGTTAACCAATCCTTTGGAAATTCTGTTTCTGATAATTGAACGCCATTATAAGTGCATTTAATATGCATTTCTCTATTCCATTCCCTTAAATCCTCATACCATTCGGGGAATTGAAATAATAACATACGGCCAATATTTTTAATTATTATCAATGAGGGTAATATAATGTATTTTCTAAGAAAAGATTGGCTTACTAACATTAAACCTCTTATTATTTGAGCGAATATAATGTTATCCCAAGCTTCTGATATTTCTATTCGTTCATTTTCTTCTTTTTTCTCTTTGTTTTTTTTCTCCCTTTCTTTTGTTTCTTCCTCCTCAAAATCAGAATTTTTTAATTCTGGTTTTTTTCCCGTGAAATTCCTAAAAATGAGATTCATCACTTCAGAGATATCAAAAAAAGAAAAAAAAAAAAATTTTTCTATTCGATCTAAAAAAAGTGGTGAATGCACATTTACTTGAAATAATTCCCAAGTAACTGTTTTACGTCTTTGAGCACGCATGGATCCTTTGATTATTTCCCGACGAAAATCAGATTGTTGCGAGTAACGTATCAAAGCGATTTCTTCCTCCTGATCACTATTACTATTATCAGTATTAGTAGTATTAGTAGTATTAGGGATAGAATTCATATCCCGACCATTATCAGTATAAATTACCACCTGTTTAGCTTTTCTTGCACGAATTTCATGATCTTCTTTTGGTTGTTCCTCATCTTCTTCTTCCGGTTCTTCCAAATCATCGGTCAATTTGTATGACCATCGCAAAACCTTTTTACCGATTTCTTCTATTCCAATAGATTTTTGTGTTTGATTATTTGGATCTGTTGGAATTATATCAAATAAAAATTTTAAATATTTTGTTTGACTTTCTAAATCAATTTTTTTTTCCTCTTTTAATAAAGAATAGTTTTTAAAATCAAAACTGGGTACAGACTCAAAAGAAAATG